AGAATCGATCTAATTCAAGTCATAATTTATATAGGATTCCCAAAATTCTTAATAGAAAATAGACCGCGGAGAGTCGAAGAATTGCAGATGAATGTACAAAAAGAACTTCATTGTGCGAACCGAAAACTAAACATTGCTATTACACGAATTGAAAATCCTTATGGACACCCTAATATTCTTGCAGAATTTATAGCTGGCCAATTAAAGAATAGAGTTTCTTTTCGCAAAGCAATGAAAAAAGCTATTGAATTAACCGAGCTGGCGAATACAAAAGGAATTCAAGTACAAATTGCGGGACGTATCGACGGAAAAGAAATTGCACGCGTCGAATGGATCAGAGAAGGTAGGGTTCCTCTACAAACCATTGGAGCTAAAATTGATTATTGTTCCTATACAGTTCGAACTATATACGGGGTATTAGGAATAAAAATTTGGATATTTGTAGACGAAGAATAATAAGACTTTACGTGTTTTTACATTATACCCAGTAATGGACAAAAAAAGAAAAACCCTTTTATTCTTTTCTTTTATTCTTTTTATGTTCAAGCAAAACAAAAAAAAAAAGAGCAATTCTGCAATTCTAGAGGGTTCAATAAAAATTCGATTGATCATTTTATATAATTGCTATGCTTAGTGTGTGACTCGTTGGTTTTTTTAGGGCTAGGATTCAAAAAAACGGACCAGGGCCCAGAGTGTGAACTAATAACTATAGCACTAATAACCAACTCATTGCTTCGCATTATCTGGATCCAAAGAACCAGTCAAGATAAAGATATAATATATTGGACATGTCGTTGTAGCAACTGAAATCTTTTTTTGCATAAAGATAAAAAAACCAATCGGATTATTAGTTGTGAAGTTCTAAGTCGGAAAGCAAAATAGAAAAAAAGTATGCGGATAAGTGGAAGGATGAGAGAAAGATAGAACGGAAATATCAATGATATATGATTCCAATATGTAAGGTCGATGAGTCATCTCATAAAACGAAGTGTAATAAAGCATAAATTCAATAATGATTCATGCATAATTAGATGAATCCGCTTATAGAACAAAAAAATCAAGAGCCTCGAGCCAATAAAGACTGAGAAAATTGACTTAAGAAAAAAGGACTCCGCCGGAAAATTAAGACCTAACCATTAATCGAGAAGCAATGGGAACGATATAACCCGTGAATGCAGAAGGTTCTATTCAAAATGAATCTTAATGATTCATTGGGTGGGATGGCGGAACAAACCAGGGACCTCCTCTTTTATTCTTTTATTTTGAGAGGTCATGAACTAACCCTATAACTGAAATGGATATGGAAAGAGTAAATATTCGCCCGTGAAAGTTTTTTTTATTAGATTGATACATTTTTGTCGATCCCATATGATAAAAGGAAAAACAAAAGACATTGACATTATCTAGAAATAGAATACATGTTTAATTAATTTAATTAAATAATATCTAAACACGCTAGACAAATTTCGAATAGATTAACGAATTGATTAATTAGATGCAATTTCAAAGAATCCTATGATTCAGCATATTATTCATTAAACACATGTATATCTTGATAAAATCTGTTTTAGTCATTTCATTCGCGAGGAGCTGGATGAGAAGAAACTCTCATGTCCAGTTCTGTAGTAGAGATGGAATTGAAAAAGAACCATCAACTATAACCCAAAAAGAACAAGATTCCGTAAACAACATAGAGGAAGAATGAAAGGAATATCTTATCGAGGTAATCATATTTGTTTCGGTAGATATGCTCTTCAAGCACTTGAACCCGCTTGGATTACATCTAGACAAATCGAAGCAGGGCGCCGAGCAATGACACGAAATGTACGTCGTGGCGGAAAAATATGGGTACGTATATTTCCAGACAAACCAGTTACAGTAAGACCCACGGAAACCCGTATGGGTTCAGGGAAAGGATCCCCGGAATATTGGGTATCTGTTGTTAAACCGGGTAGAATACTTTATGAAATGGGTGGAGTAGCCGAAAATATAGCTCGAAAGGCTATTTCAATAGCGGCGTCCAAAATGCCTATAAGAACTCAATTCATTATTTCTGGATAGAAATGTAGAACCAAAGGAAAGAAGTCTTGTGTATAAAAAAAACAATTGCAGGGTTTTCTTTCTTTTTTTTTTTTTTTTTACTTCGTCCTTTGCTTTATTTTACATTTAAAAAACAGATAAAAAAAATGATATGATTCAACCTCAAACCCATTTGAATGTAGCAGACAATAGCGGGGCACGAGAATTGATGTGTATTCGAATAATAGGAGCTAGTAATCGCCGATATGCTCATATTGGTGATGTTATTGTTGCTGTGATAAAAGAAGCAGTACCAAATACGCCTCTAGAAAGATCAGAAGTGATCAGAGCTGTAATTGTACGTACTTGTAAAGAACTCAAACGAGATAACGGTATAATAATACGATATGATGACAATGCTGCAGTTGTCATTGATCAAGAAGGAAATCCAAAAGGAACCCGGGTTTTTGGCGCGATCGCCCGGGAATTGAGACAGTTAAATTTTACTAAAATAGTTTCATTAGCACCTGAGGTATTATAATATGAGACCGTGAGATAGTGATAGTATTTAAATAAAATAGATAAATTAGTAGATTATGTCTCACGCATATACTTTTAAGAACTTTCTTTAATAATTTTTATAAAAAAAGAACATGCTGATTATATCCAAATTCGGAAGCAACACTAATTTTAGTTTATCATGGGTAAGGACACTATTGCTGACATAATAACTTCTATACGAAATGCTGACATGGATCGAAAGGGAACGGTTCGAATAGCATCTACTAACATGACCAAAAACATTGTTAAAATACTTTTACAAGAGGGTTTTCTCGAAAACGTAAGGAAACTTGTAGAAAATAACAAATATTTTTTGGTTTTAACCCTACGACATAGAAGGAATAGGAAAGGACCATATAGAACTCTTTTAAATTTAAAACGAATAAGTCGACCTGGTCTCCGAATCTATTCTAACTATCAACGGATTCCTAGAATTTTAGACGGGATGGGGATTGTAATTCTCTCTACTTCTCGGGGTATAATGACAGACCGAGCAGCTCGGCTAGAAGGAATCGGCGGAGAAATTTTGTGCTATATATGGTAAATTTTCTGCTATCCGAATTGTATCTGTAACTTCCTGTTTGTGAAAAAAACGAATAAAAAAGCCAAGTTGTCTAATATCACGCCTTCCTACATTAGTTGATACTTCAAGGAGGGTTTGTCTGGAATAAAAGAAGCAAAATGGATTCATGAAGGTTTAATTACTGAATCACTTCACAATGGTATGTTCGGGGTTCGTTTAAATAATGAAGTCAGATTCTAAGTTCTGTTTCAGGAAGGATCCGACACTCTTTTATACATATACTACCAGGAGATAGAATCAAAATTGAAGTAAGTCGTTATGATTCAAACGGGGGGGGGGTGGCGCAGAATTTCTAGACCCCACAACAAAGATTCGAATGGTTCGGTGGTTTTTCAAGATTCCTTTCATGAGGATCCAATTCACGGTTCAAAAATTTCAAGAAACTTATTTTCTTCCAATCAGTAAAGTAGATTCGAAATTCAGTTAAGGAATAACAATTATGAAAATAAGAGCCTCCGTTCGTAAAATTTGTGAAAAATGCCGACTGATCCGTAGAAGGGGACGCATTATAGTAATTTGTTCCAACCCGAGACATAAACAAAGACAAGGATAATCTTTCGAAAAGGGACTCTCTAAAGGAACCGATGAACAAATCAAAATAAAAGATCCGTTTTGACATGAAATGGATATATCCATATATCTCTGACTTATATTTCGGAAATGATAAAATATGGCAAAATCTATACCAAGAAGCGGTTCACGTAGGACTGGACGTGTGGGTTCACGTAAAAGTGCACGGCGAATACCAAAGGGCGTTATTCATGTTCAAGCAAGTTTCAACAACACCATTGTGACAGTTACAGATGTACGGGGTCGGGTTATTTCTTGGTCCTCCGCCGGTACTTGTGGATTCAGGGGTACAAGAAGAGGGACACCTTTTGCTGCTCAAACCGCAGCAGGAAATGCTATTCGAGCAGTAACAGATCAAGGTATGCAACGAGCAGAAGTCATGATAAAAGGTCCGGGTCTCGGAAGAGATGCAGCATTACGCGCTATTCGTCGAAGTGGTATACTTTTAAGTTTCGTAAGGGATGTAACCCCTATGCCACATAATGGCTGCAGACCCCCTAAAAAAAGGCGAGTGTAGAAATAAACATTGAAGAGATTTCAAGAGAAATAAATGACTCAAAAATCTGACAAATAATATTACTATGGTTCGAGAGAAATTAAAAGTATCTACTCGGACACTGCAGTGGAAATGTGTTGAATCAAGAGCAGACAGTAAGCGTCTTTATTATGGACGCTTTATTCTGTCTCCACTTATGAAAGGTCAAGCCGACACAATAGGCATTGCGATGCGAAGAGCTTTGCTTGGAGAAATCGAAGGAACATGTATTACACGCGCAAAATCTGAGAAAATCCCGCATGAATATTCTACCATAGTAGGTATTCAAGAATCAGTACATGAAATTTTAATGAATTTGAAAGAAATTGTATTGAGAAGTAATCTATATGGAACTCGTGACGCGCTTATTTGTGTCAAAGGTCCTGGATATGTAACTGCTCAAGACATCCTCTTACCACCTTCTGTGGAAATCGTTGATAATACACAGCATATAGCTAACCTAACGGAACCAACTGATTTTTGTATTGGATTACAAATTGAAAGGAATCGAGGATATAATATAAAAACACCAAATAACTTTCAAGACGGAAGTTATCCTATAGATGCTATATTCATGCCTGTTCGAAACGCGAATCATAGTATTCATTCTTATGGAAATGGAAATGAAAAACAAGAGATCCTTTTTCTAGAAATATGGACAAATGGAGGTTTAACTCCTAAAGAAGCACTTCATGAAGCCTCCCGGAATTTGATTGATTTATTTATTCCCTT